GTTAAGACGCAGTCGGGCGCCGGCGGCTGACGTGAGTGCCCCCCCGAACCGCGCGAAATGGTCGCCTATTACACGGCTCACTAACTCTGCCTGAGGTGGGGGTACCTATTATTCGTCGGCGGTCCGGCGCACCCCTACTCACTTAAATAAAGGATGCTGCTTAATTACGAGATTTATACTTAATCTAGATAGTTCTCTTTCGTTAAGCGCATCGAGCCAGGAGTGGACATCATCATCTGCAGTGCAGACAAATCCAGATCCTCTTTCATCATTAGCTTAGCTAAAGTGGAATAGTATGACTGGCTTTCCGGAAAATGAGACGAAACCAGCTTTTTCGAAATGATCAACATGCGCTCAAAAAGACCTACTAAACCCCCTCTTGCCAAGTGATCTAGTTTAGTCTGAGTCTGAATTTGCTGTATCAGTTGCTCCCGCTCTGGACTTACTTCAAGGAAAGATAGGATTGGGCAATTCCGCCGGTTCTGGAGCTTACCTTATTATTATGAAAAGGGGAACTTTTATTCTTTTTTAGAGGTTGATTAAGGGGGGGCAGAGCGTCGAGGCTTCTCAGCCGCAGGAACAGGGAACCAATCCTCCAAAAATGGAATGAGTTCGCAATTACTACCACAAGAGAAGCCGCCCCCTCATCACTTACCGCTATTTTTTATTGGGGGAATTCAAAACATTTTTTCTGGCCTTCCTTTATATTGATGAAGAGGTGACCTCGTGCTCTTCAAGAAATGAAGGCAAAGGCCCCCCCGAGCCCGAGGGGGATCGTCGGAGGGCACCAAATCCTGTTTTTTTCCTCCCGTCCTCAAAAGAGGCGCCGGAGGCCCAAACTCATCCGGAGTTGGAGAGCTAAATAAAAAAAGACTTTCTCAACATAAAAAAAAAACTGCCCTTCCCTTCCATATAGATCGTCGTGGCATGAACTCATTTCTGCCTTTCCCCACTCCTGCCCGAAATCCAGCTGGGGCCCTCAAGGTGAGGCCGAATTTCATTACCTTTTGTGCGCCTCTCACCTCCTCCATGAGGATGATCCACTGAATTCATTGCAACACCACGAACAATGGGGCGTCTGCCTAACCACCGGCTTTATCCTTTCTAAGCTTTCGTGCATCATGGTTGGGATTGGAAACTATACCAATAGTAGCTCGGCATCGGGAATCAATGACTTTTTCAACACCCGAAGGTAGCCGCACAAGCCTAAGAGAGAGTGTAGGGGGCCTTCATTATTTTAGCTTTCGTTCCTGCGCTGCGGCTCGAGCCAGCCTTGCGCCTTGGCCTGAATGACATTTAATATAATGTAACCATCTTCCTATACGTATATCGACTACTGGTATGCGATTTCTATTTTCGAATTTAGAGAGAGTCTCGCCTGTCTATAAGCAGGGGAGGCGTGGCCAAGAAGCAGCCAGCTGACTGCCCCCTTCCACTCGGCCTTTCTTCGCTGTGTGAATAAGGTCTTAGTATGGATGGGCATTCCGGGCGGGTCGCAATAAGTCGCGGGTCGAAGGTTTGGACCAATCGCAATTTATCAACATTTTGCCTGCTTCCAATTGATGACTGGCTATTATATAAGTGTTGACCTAAGCCCCTGTGCCGGGGCTCGGCTCCCGAACCGTACGTGAGCTGCCTCGTACGGCTCTTCCTAAGAACTGGAAGCCCCCTCTCTCTAAATAGAAATTAGAAAAAAATGAGACATCAAAAAAGACTTTTTCAAAAAGCCTTTGCCCTCCTATTCAACGGGGCTATTAGAGAAGCAGCTTCGTTCCTTGACTTCTTTGCTCAGTCAAACTTCCTTTTCCTTGTTCCTTAGTGTAGTCTCGGTCCATAGTTTAAGACTCCGTTCCTTATGCCTAGTCTATATCCACAGCTGACGTGGCTCCGTACCGACGCCTTTCCCTTTGTCGACGGCTAAGTGACTTCGTAACCTTATTTTATTTCGTATTTTCTTTCTTACTATATCATAGGTCTTCGTCGGTAAACCCCTTCGCCTATAGGATAGGCGGCAGCTTGGCTTCGCTATCGCTCTGGTATAGAGTCCGTGTAGTCGTCGGCCTTCCTACCAGAAGGCCTATGAGTGGTCGGCCTTTCGAATGCCCCCTTCCTTACTTTTCTGAGAAGCCCTTTACGACTATAAAGGACAGGGGGCTGTTCACCTTTGGAAACTTAGCTACACCGGTCACGACATGTTGTTTGTTGATATTTATTGAGGAGTTGGATGGAGTTTAGCTGACTGAATCCATAAACCTAGAAAGTCACCGTCACGGGTACTTTTTTGACTCTAACTCTATAGGTAGGTATTGGTGGAGCTTGCGTAATGTAGTTGTAGTTAAGGCTGCATTGAAGTCTTTCTTTTTCTTTTTTGAAGATCTACTGAAGTATCAAAGGCGAACCCCAGGCCGGGACGTCTGGCAGAATGCTTGGCCTCCTGCGCTGGAAGCCCGAAGGGTGAGCTTCTGGTGGTTAGCTTCTAGAACTAGATAATAGGCATTAGGCATTCTGAGCTGGAAGGGGGCAAGCAAATTAAGGGAGGCGGGCCGACTACAAGAAGCGAAGCTTAGGGAGCGACGGCCGACCACTACATAAGCTGCTGGCGGAGAAAGCTCGAGGAGCTTCCCTTCAATTCGTTGCTAAGTCAATGTCTTAGGCCTCCGAGTCAGCCCGCGCTTTTTCGAAGAATCCTGCACCCAGGGGCATACGGCCTGGCGGGCCTTCCCTTTCCGCCGGAGCTTCCTGGGCGTTGCCCCGTTCCCCAATCAGATGTTTGGATGTGAGCTATACTCCGCGAGGAGCCAAACGGGCGTATGGCCTTGCCATTTGACCTCTCTTCCCGTGTGACTAGGAATGCTCAGTGACAACCTCTCAATTGTCACCGCCTGGCCTCTCTTGCTACCGCGGTAGCACCTAGTGTGGTCAGCACCAATCGTGTTCGGACAACGAAGCTTACACTCATTCACATTGGTTCATCCTGCTATGTCCCGGGCCTTTTGCTCTTCTAACGTAAAAGGTGGCCGGCCATTCGTCAAGGCCCCAGAATCCGCTGGACATCTCAGCGGCGGGATTGAATACCCGCATCCGATCGAAGTTCCATTTTCCCCTAAAGGAGAGCTGTTTCTAGGTGGGTCGCTTCGCGCAAGACATTGCTTAGGACCAACGGGTCACACGACAGGTGCACGATCGACTTTGCACGCTCCATCCTTCGGCACTTCGCCTATCGGCTTGGCAGGCAAGCTACCTTGATCCGTCTTCGGCTTCGATTCGTTATGTTCAGAAGCTCCAACAAGCCTTAAAGTCTCTTGCCGCCTATGCCAAGAAAGCGCTGCTTTACGTTTGATCCTATGTGCCCAGAGAATGCTATGTGTTCTCCACTTTCGGACCTCGCAAAGAGAGAACGTGTTTTTTCCTCTTACTTTCTCTCTCATTCGCGGAGCGAAGAAAGCGGGCTTTGCCCCAGCTACCGCTATCCTTGGGAAACTCAAAGAGCTACCGAAGGAAAGGGATGCAGTCTCCCCCTTGGCCTTTGGAGAGGAGAAGGCAGAGAAGAAGACGTCCTTCGCGCAAGTTTTTTTGCTTCCTGCGCCCTTACTAGTACTAGCTTGACTAGTACTAGTAAAGGGGCTCTGGCTCTTCGACCAAGGAGGCATTCCGGTAGGAAGGCCGACCACTACATAAGCCTCCATCAGTCCAGGAGAGAAGCAAGCTACCTTTCTTTGATCCACCTTCACGGACAGGGAAGAGAACGAAAAGAGTCCGCGTATGGTGGGCGTGGTAGGTTCGAGGATCTTACGCGGCGGAGCGAACTCTTCTATCGTCTTGCATTTCCTCTGGCAGCGTAGCTGCACCCCCTCGATCCATCGTACTAGAGCGATCCGAGAAGAACGATTAGGGTCATATTCTATCCTTTCTACAATGCCCATAGACGAAGTGCTTCGTTTCAGATCCATTCTTCGCTGCAATCGCTTCGATCCACCCCCTCGGTGAAAAACAGTAATACGCCCTGAAGAATTCCTACCAGCGGACTTCCCTGTACGTGAAGTGAATTGTCTCAGTGCTCTCCCCTCTTGGCTTTGTCTCATTGTTTATCTCGTAATCGTTCAATTTATTCTTATTTCTTCGTCCTTGGTCCTTTTTACACTATACTACCTTACTATATTCTATTTCTCTATGTTATTGCTCTACAGTGAAATCATATGTCATTAGTAGAGAGTAGGGGGATTGGTATTGATATATGTCTTCCTTAGACTTTGCTTATTGATTAATAGACTTTAGATAGCCTCTTTGTCCAATGAAAAGCACGAGGATTCCCTCTCTGACGACTTCGGTGAACAATGGGCAACTCCTACTACTGAAACCAGTGGATACCACGCCTCTTCCTCTCATCTCTGGGCTGCTCTTGCTGACTCTTCCCTTGCAAACGGTTCCCCTACCAGAGAATAGTACTTCTCAACCAACAGAGAAGAGGCGGATTCCGGTCCGGCATCCCGCCCTATACGGGATGGAGCTGTTCTCTTTTTGGAAGAGAGTAGGGCCCTGGCTGAGCCTGAGTTTGTTCGTTCTGTGTACGAGGTTGGCTTGCTTTGTGGTGCCGTTGATACCCTGCCTAGCTGAATAACTGACCGACGGCGGAATGGTAAGCTTCTTCGTTCACCTGCACTCGTTCCCGCCAGCCAAGCAGAGTCAAAGCACCCTGAACCGGACCAAATCCGAAACAGGCTTCGTAGGAAGAAGCGACGCCTACTCTCCAACCATTCCCCCTGCCCTCGGTGCCTTCCCCTCTCCCCGGCAATCTTTCAAGCAAGCAGTAGTCATAGGCACCCTCATACTCAAGCCATCAATCGGCATAGTAGTCAAGCAAAGCCAGCCCGACCTTCCCTCTCTCCTACTCGAGCTTCGTACTCTCCAAAACATCAAGTGGCACAACATCCGTAATCGGAAGAACATGAATCGCCCCACCGGGCGGATGGGAAAGGAGATGAAGGAAGATCAGTTGTATCAGCTACAGAATCTGATTCCGGTGAGGCTACAAGCCTATCTTCGACTTTCGTTGTTCTTTTTTCTTGCTGTAAAGTGCCATTTCCGCTCCCCAACGACAGAAGTACGAAATTACTAACTAGTCTGTCTAGTTGCCATTTCAAAGCCCGTGTGGCATGGGACAGTTTTAAGGTCTTTCATTGTCCGAGCAATGGCTCAAGCATTCAATGTCAGATTGTGTTCTCCCGACGGATACTTCACAAATATTGGGAAGTCCGGAGGCCGGCCTTACAAGGGTGAATCTCCACTCTTATCTTACAGAATCACAATTTTCGAACCTTTCCTATGAGCTCTTGCTTCTGAGAGTGCTGCTGTGGTATCTGGTTGAGTGAAGGTGCGATTGAGCTACTGTCGGGAGCGGTTTGAAGCCAGATGATGGAACGCTGTCCACTGGAACAAAGAAATTGCATTAGTCACCGTTGTGACCTAGACACGACGTTAGAGCGAGTTCGGGAGCGCCCCGAATCAAATTAAATACCGGCTGGTACGAAGCAGGTCTGGAAGCTTCCATGTTGAGGACGGGGCCCTCGTTATTCTCGCGTTATTCTCGAAAGAATGACCAAGAGAAGGCGAGCGGAGTGAGGCCAGACGCATCTTTCTAGTCCCTCTGCCGTGAAGAAGGGTGATCTTAACAATTGGAAGTGAGCCTAAACTTTTCTGAGGTTCTCTTAGAGTTGTCTACCTGAACGAAGCTTCCGAGTTTAAGTGTAGTTTTGGGTCGGCGAAAAGTCAAAGTTGTCATTCTCCTGTTGCTTAATCTGTGTGTTCCGTTGAGCGGTTGATCCCTGGTCAACAGCAGATACCTGTCTGACTTCGTTTCATTCTTTTCGGACTCATTTCGGTTCCACCCTATCAACACCCCGCCCTTGCTTCACGCGCCAGGGCATGGCTAACCGTTTACCCTCGATGGCCTGACCCGCCATTTAGACTCATTCGTTCAGCAGAGCGAAGAAGATCTGTTTCGGTTTCAATTCCTTGATCGAAACTCGATTGATGAGCTGAGGTAAGGAGAGTTGCGTATCAGTTTATTATGCTTTTCTCGGTTATGGGAGGATGCCTTCCAACCAAAAGCTTTCCGGAATTTTTTCAAGGCTTTTTATATTTTAACTTGAAAACTTATTTAAGTTCCTTTTGGTTCTCATCTTCTGCTCCTTTCTATTCTCGTAGGTAGATATGGTTCGAAGTACCAGAGTGGGACATCCGCTCTAAGTGGTCACTTTATCAAGTTTTAGGGCAATCCGACCTAGCTTAAGCGCTTTAGCTTTCGCACTTAACTTAAGCAGCAAAGCACAGAAAGAAGGGCGGTGGGAGGGTCAAATAAAAAAGCAAGTTAAGGAGGCGCAGCTCCGTGAAGGAACTAACAACCAACACCGTATGGGTGAGCCTCTCTGAGAGAGGAGAAGAAGGCGGGGACAGAACCACGCCTTATGACGAAAGGGGAGAGTGAAACCTAGCACGATACCACTCCGAGAACGAGACACCCTGGACAGAAAGCTGGCAAGAGTGAGACCTCAGATATATTTCCCTACTGGACTCCAATCCAATACTCTTAAGAGACCACTATAAAAAAAGATAAGAATGCTACCATCGAGTTTCCTCAACGAACCCCACCCAGGGTCTTTCTTTCTTAGTGAGTGTAGTTGGTTCTCCCGTGGTCCGTTCTCTGACTACTGGCTTGCTTGGCTAGGCTGGCCTTCTTTCTATTAAAGACAGTCAGCCCCACCCCTAAGCCCTGAACTCACGGAAACCCCGGAATCCTCCCTCTTTAGGAGTCAGAAGTCCTCTCTCGCCAGTCTCGGTCAATTGAATCTGACTGAGCTTGCTTTGCCTATGCTTCAGCGTCCTTGCCTTTCCTATGTTTTTCTCTTTCTTTTTATTGAAGAGGTGTCTAAAACAAAAGGAGGGTAGGAAGAATCTCCGTGATTTAGGTCTCTTCCTCTTCTTTAATGGATGGGAACACATCGAATGAAAAGGATGTCGAATGAGTTGAAAGATGGCAAAAACCCGACTGCCTTGTGAGAAATGAAATCTGAACTTTATTGGCTCCATCACCGGAACCAGCAGCAGCTTCTCTAGTCCGATTCCGTGAGATCCATCTTTTTCCTTTTCCCCCATTGTAGACCTCATTCCCCTCTTCCTTCTATGTCCTCCACCTGAGCTAGAAGAATCTTTCTATCTTTCATCACAGAACGCTTCGCATTGGCTAGCTTGCTTGGCCGCACACATATAGATTCAAATAATTTAAATCGATTCCGTGGGTTGGATTACTTCTTTTTGCGATGATGCCAAAATGTCACACAAGGAAATATCGTATAATGACGATAAACGACCAAGTCGTCACTTTCATCTACATATAGAAAAATCGAGCAAGCAGTCTTTTATGTAGTACGATCAATCAAGCCTACCGCTGATTGCGCGGCCATTGATTTTGAATTTCTTTCTTTAAAATCCAGAGGTAGAGGATCACCCAAGGACTTACTATCTGAAAAGAGGAGGATCTCTATTCATACCGTTCTTCGTAAGTCCAAAGTTGTTCAGTAGGATACGTTCCTATCCTCCCATTAATGAATCCGCGGGTTGTGGTCAACTGGGATCACCAGGCAAGGGAAGGGGGATGCATTTCGATCCTACGCCCCCGCTTCTTTTTAAAAACCAGCAAAGAGGACTGCTCATTCCGGAGACCGCCCCCCACCGTAATCAAGGCTAACAAGGAGAAGGTAGCCCTAGGAAGTAGTGTATCAAAAACTGCATCCTTCTTTTATGCAGCTACCCTGCTGGTGTGGCATAGACTTTCCTCTTAGAACCCTTGGGTTGGGACACTGACCCAGCGTCACCAGCAAAGGATGATGGTAGCTTTATTTCATTTCTGTACTGGTAGTTGAATAAGGAATTCCCCCTAAAAGTGAATGAGTGATAGTTGCTTCTAGTAGCTCCTGTAGCTAGGCGAATGTAGGATGGAGAGTGAGACCAGCGAGGAGGATAAGAGATGCCCGGCACTAGAGTGAAAGAGCTGGTCGAAAGCTAAAGCAGTACGAGGATCATGGAGAGGGCTTGATGGTGAGGGGTAGAGCAAAGGAAAAAGAGTCTGGGAGTAGAGGCAGAATCGAACTAAGAAGCAACTTCAAAATCCAGCTGACATTGATGGTTTCGAAAGAAGCCTAGAAGGAGGGACTTGGCAGAGGTAGACTCGGCATCTGGCTCACCTGCAAAAAGGAATTGAAAGATCCCACACGGGGTGGGCTAGCTAAGCCGGAAAGACTTTTGATTTCGATCCGGATATTGATAGTGTGAAGTGAGTGGTAGCTGTTGTCGTTGAAGGATCTTATTTAAAGACTCCTGATTGAAAACTTGCTTACTCAAAAGGGGCCTCTCAATGGAACCAGGAACTGAATTGCTAACTGACTTCTCAGGAGAGAAAACATATGCTCTAATAAGAAATCAGTAAACTAGAAAATTAGCTATTGGAAGGAAGGCAACTCCCAATGTCTGGAAGGGAAACGAGAAGGACTTCAAAAGGTATTCCTTAGGCTGGACCGTGTCGCTCGTATGGATTGCCATAGCAAGGTCTTAGGAAGATGGCAGAAGGAATCCAATTCAAACCGATCGGAAGACAGAATCAAGGAAACTGTCTGCAAAAGGAGATAGGGACTACGAGGGCAAAAGCAGCTACAATAGGGATTCCCCATGTATCCCAGAGGGCTGCCAGTGAACTTATAATGGATGATTAAGCAAACTCCCTTTCACTTAAAAAAGAGGGGCTTAGAAGAAGGCATTAAATTAGGTTAATTCTTCCCACTGCTGGCTGGCTTTATAATGTAATGGTACAACCTGGAGAATAGGGATTGACATACCTGCTTTATAGTTCATTTACATATCTCTCTCATGGAAAGACATTTTTATATTAGCCTATAATCAGCCCTAAGGTAAGGGTAAGAAAGCTGTGGAATCAAGCCTACACTCGAACTTGCGAGAATGGACCCCTATTCAATCGTTTTTCGACATGGATTAGCTTAGGAGAAGTGAAGTAACTCAATTGAAAAGCAGGAGAAGAGAACGAGGGAGATCCACTAGAAGGAGAAGGTTTCGAAGGGGCTACGCAGAGAGCAAAATGGGTACAAGTAACGGGATGAAGATGCGTGACCAATCGTGAGATCGAGTGAAAACGAAATTGAGGCTTGACGGAGATCATAGATAGAGAGAATGGCAGGGTAGACCACGAAGTTCCGGATACCTTTAGTCGGAGCAAAGCGAGCCGAGAGGGTGTATGTTAGTTAATAGAGCTAAACTTCGGGATGACGGGAGATCTTGGACTAACAGAAGTCGCGGGAAAAGGTTGGATCACTTTTCTTACTTACTTGCTTTACTAAGAATCCGGGATTGGAAGATGGTCAACCAAAAGGTAAGCTTCTGAGAATATAAGGTTTTGAGTCAATACCAGAGAGTGGGAATCCACTCTTTCTTATGTCATATGTCATTTCCCTCCTTCCGAGAATAACTCTTTCGGTGGGGACTGCCTGGAGGCAGTAAGGTTTCTTTAGTTTAGGCTGCTAAAGACGGACTTGCCCCAACAGCCGTAGCTAAAGGCTTAACCCATTGTTGAGTACCCAGATTCTTCAACCCCGACCTCAAGAGAATCCGGGGAAAGCTCCATATCAAAAGAAGCTTTTTCGGTAGGGAGAGAGAAGTTTGGGGCTAAGGCCTGTAGCTATCGGAGTTTCACTCTTCTCTTCACCGGAATTGGAATCTACTTCACTAGATGGAACAAAGATCAAATCTTCCTAAGCCTAAACTTGCCGTGGAAGGTATTTTATACCTACTTTATTTAAGCCTGGATCCACCTGAACTGGAAATTCAATCTCTCTGCTAGCTTCAAATCAAAGCTTGACTAAGATGGGCGCCTTAGCGCGTCGTTTTTCAGCTGGGGTGGGACCTGAGAGAATGAGGTTAAAGACCTGTCTAGAGCGAACCGGCAATGTGGTAAGCGCAGAGTGAGCACATGGCAGATACAAGACCGGGGCAAGAAAAGCTCACCGCTAGTCTACTTCAATCTGAACCCGCCAAGCAAGTATGTAGCAAAAGCTAACACAGATCGAAGGCGTATCGCGAAGGGGATCCACGCTGATATACGTTGCTTCGACTTCAGTATGATCGAGCTCTTTCCCTTAGGTTAGGCTTGTGACGAGAAGAATGTTCAAAGCGGAGAAAAAGGGATGCGACGAAATGCAATTCTCTTTTTCATTCAAGAATAGAAAATCTTCTGTGAAGGTGAGCAGCAATTCTTTCTTTTGTTGTCGTGAGCTTGCATCGAGAGGGACTTAACCCAGAGAGTTCCGAATAGCACAGTACCGGCCGGAGTACCAATAGCAGCTCCATCCAAATTGAAGACCGATAATCCCAGAAAGAAAGTCGTCCAGTTTGGGTGCTCCGTTCCAGAACCTGCCCCGTGTAGATCGACACTAAATACGCCATTTCGAAACTAAGAACATCAAAGCTACGCTCTTACTGGTCTCATATCCGCTGCTCGAGTGGATGAAAGACTTTCAACCTGGCACCGCCTGGCTCGTACTCACACTGACCGATGAATAGGAAAGTCTCTCTTAACTAGCCATAGGCTATCCTAAGAACGATCTCTATAATAAGGAAAAGAAGGACCTCACTCACATCTACTTCTTCTTCTATTGATTTATGTGCTATATGCTTAACACAGGGAAGTAAGTCGGACTCTATAAATTCCTTTTCACTGGGAACAACTCCTGTCTCTAAAGAACCAGACTCTTAACAGTTTATTAGTTCAAGCTGAATCCAATACCTGTAGTGCCTCACTTGACTGAAAGCGGTAAGCACCGCATTCTTCTTATTATACGAATACAAGCTGCTTGCTTAAAAGCTATTGTCACAATTGAATCAGAATTAGCTGTATCAATGAAAATCTCGTATTGTAGTCACAGACAACATAGTAGCTGTGCGAGAAAAAATCCCATTTCTTAGTTGGAAAAAAGCCAACCACCTTCCGTATTTCGATCCCAAAAGTCTCTCTTCAACAATAGGGGAGCAGACAACCAAGAATGGGCAAGGATAAAATGAGTTTTTTGAAAGGTCTATGGCAGTCTATTCTCAATTTTATCGGCCGTAATCGTAATGAAGAAACCTATAGGTCCCCGTATGTGAATGAATCAGTTTCTAAAAAGAAAGTGTTAGAGCTCGTTCTTTCACTCATAAAAGATGATTGATAAGCAGTCGTCCCTTACTATATTCCTTCCTAAATCAGGAATGGCGGGATTTCCCATTGACTGTTCCTGAGGTTTTTGGGGGATCCTTAATCCTGTAAAGAAGGAAAGGCATCAATCCAGACCGGCAGCACCTTTGTGTTACCTCTTCCAGAGCCCTTGGTTGGGAAAGCCTCCATCCGTACTGTACTAGTCTTTTTTCAAGACTTCCATAGACATCCAGAGCCCCCCCTCAGTCAAGACTATGAGCAACACCCGAAAAGGAGTCTTAGCTTTAGGTAGTCTTTCCACGCTTGGCTTTGCTAGGCAGGCTTCCCCCGTCGTACCGTTCGCCTTCCGTGAGGAGCCAATTCTTATTATTTGGATTCCATTGTATTGCTGAACTGCTTTTCCTGTTGATGCTTTTACGGGGGCTGTTGTTCATGCCGATTCAGAATGCTTTCTCATGAGAATATGAAATATCTCTTTTGTGTCCATTCAACGAGACGAGCACGAGACAGTGCTTTCTGATTCGATCTTGTCTTCTTTCGCTTGGTTTCCCCAGGTGGTGCTTGGGGAGTACAGTAGAGAAGGCTCGTCGAGACCTCGATGCCGGGTCGTTCCAAAGTGACTTGCTATTGCTCCCATTAAGGGATGGTCTCTTCATCAATAACATCTGTCACCGAGAAAGGCTTTTACATGGATGTATGGGAACCAARGGCTCCATTTAAGTAAGCCCGCAGCATCACTACCAGATCGAAAGTAAAGGTAAGTTTCGGTTCTAGGTAAAGATCCATAAGCACCAGCTCCTTAGCCAACATAGCTAGATCGAGTGTATTCGCTCCCCTCAAGGGAATATGAACTTATGCGCCTACCTTCGCTACTGGGACTGAACTTGATCTATTCCATAAATAAGTTTTCGATGAAGTTAAGAAAGGTGTGGTTAGATTAAGTGCCAAAGGTCTTACCTGAGGGAAATCACTGGATTTGAAAGCAGATGTAGGAGTCACAGCCGTAGTCCCCTCACCAAAAGATTGTGAGGTAGGATCCACAGAGGTCGAAGCCAATGGAATGGGAGTAACAGGGGTGTAGGAGCTACTTCCAGCTTTCAAGACGGGGCCCTTAACATATTCAAAAGCTCCTTCAGGGGAGGATTCACTTCAATAACTCCCGTCTTCAGAGGTCTTGGTCACCATCCCCTTCTGGTTTAATAGAGACTCTCTGTTTACCACCTGATTCGAGTCTTTTTGGATGGAATTGTCCTATCCTAGGTCAGGTCAAATAGAGCTTTATTAGAATTWAAAATTATAGCCAAGGAAAGATGTCCAATTTGACACCGAATTAGGTTAGGATAATGAAGCTTAGCTAAGTGTCCGCAGTCCGACTTGCTAGGCTCTCCTTACAAGTCAGAACGTATACCGGAACAGGTATTAGGAAAAACCCACTATTTAGCGACATTGAAGATGAGGAAATTTCGTAAGTAGTGGTTTGCTTTAGTGCCTTTTCTTAAGTTAGCCTTGAAGTGATGCTTTAAGAAGGAGAATGACTAATAGCTGCTGCTAAGCCTTTCCACTCTCAATACCAACTACCAATGGGCAAGATCTTTTTCTAGGAATACAAAATTCATTCTCGTAGATCGGGGATCTTTCTGTACTTATAGCATTTATTTGAATTCAAACAATCAGGATTGATTGCCTGCTATTCCTCACATTGGTAAAGGAAGAGAAGAAGATTCAGCGCATGCAGACGATTTGGCGCATTCCTTTTATGCCGGGCTCGAACTCTTCTGTGCTCTCTCTCTTCTTTCTATGCAACTTGCATAGTCTCAAACTTATTTCTCAAAGGCAAATGGTAAAAGATCTGCCTGCCATTGGAGAATGCAGTGGAGTGTGTGAAGGGTGTCAACTTTTCAAGATGGCTAGAAAATCCTTACCATCTGCCATCTGGCACAGCCAGGAGAGCTTCACATAAGCTGGAACTGGTGCATACTGACGTCTGTGGTCCCATGAGGACTCCCTCTCTTGACAACAGCAAGTACTTCATCCTATTTATTGATAACTTGTCAAGAATGACTTGGGTGTACTTCTTGAAAGAAAGATCTGAAGTTTTCAAAACAAAAATGAAAGAAAAAACAGATCTGTTATGGAAATGGCTAGAGCTATGTTGCATGAAAAAGGCCTTCCTAACAAGCAGAAGCTGTCTATACGGCAGTGTATCTGCAGAATTGCCACTAAAGCAGGCAAAACTCTCTTTTCACTGAAACTAAGACGCTTAAACATAAGGTAGGTGCTTTCACTACGCTTTCGACATTCCCTTTCGCTTCCGGGAAAGCGCAGTGGTCAAAGTAAAGTAGTTCAAGTCAGTGCTTTCCTTCCGGTCTGTGAGTAGAGTGTGGCTAAGTCGATTTGGTTCTGGTATCCGATCAAAGGCCAACTGTCTTAGCCATAGCGATCTGGCTGGCCATATTCAGTAGCGTTCGCTGATCTTTTGGTTAGAAAGAAAATAATGGAAGCAGGTGTCGACTCACGTGAAGAGACATGGTTCAAGTACGTTGAGTGAAGAATTGGCTTTAGGAAGAAGAGAGCGATGGGGAATCTAGGACACTGGGAGGAGAAGATAGCCGAAAGGCTGAACGAAGAACTCGCAGTGAACCATTTCGAAGAAAATAGCTTCTGACTGGGCTGATGAATTCAGAGTTGGAAGAATGGAACTCTTGGATGGTAAGACAGGGCTTGGTGCAGCTGGGCTAACTGTGCTTAGTGAAGCGGAAGTTTCATATGCAAGTTCTATATTGATGTAATTACAGCATACTTCTTATCTTTTAGAAACCTCTATGTATATACTTCTATAGGACAAAAGTACACTACACATCATTTTCGGATTGGGTGGTTTGCAGAGCACCCTGGAGTTCGCTTCCCAAGATATGCAGTACTCGGTGATGATGTTCTCATCGCTGATACGTGTGTATCCCAAGTGTACGAGCAGGTACTCCTAAAGTTAGGAGTCACGATCTCAGCAAAAAAGTAGCGGATATCTCATTCCGGCTCAGCCGAGTTTGCTAAGCGGTTCCGAGTGAGAGGGTTGAGTGTGGACCCCAGTCCTATTTCAATTGCTAATCTTGTGAATAGCCATCACCTCTGTCTTGCTATCGCCCCACACTAAAAGTATCCAGTCAGTCTTGTCTTATATACGTATTTTATTTCATTTCGCAATGAAACTCTGCGTGGGCGCCTATCGGCCGAAATTGGATCTCTTAGGTTCGCTGCGCTTAGGATTAGGAGCTGGCTTGGAAGTCTTTAGAGTAGCGATGTTTTAAACTTTTCTCCACTGGTTCTCCTACTCGTATGGTTGGCCTATAGGCTCTCTCGACTCACTGGTTCGCCTAAAGGTTCAGAAATGGGCATTGAGGGAAGGCTATTGCCATTGATTTTCCGGCCTATAGCTTACTGAAAATATCGTAAAGAAGGGGCTAAAGTGGCTCTAGAGCAGTCATTGAATTCAGTTGAAATCCGAGAGAAACGCACCTCGAAGTCTGAGTCTGTATTGGGCCTTCCTTTTATTTGCCTTGCCTAATTTGTTTTTGGCTTAGGAATGGAATGCTCAAAACTATATCTGCTTTTGTTTCACCTGGGCGTAGGGTTCAGAATGGGATCAATCAGACCCTGCGACTCAGTGCTTTGATAAGAAGAATGAAATCTCAGGTTTTCCGCTTCTTTGGCTGACACCGGCCGATAGCCCATGATCTGAGACAGCCTCT